TTCTTTCTTGTTTCTATTGAGTCATAAACCGACCTAGGTAAATCCATGAGTTCGATTCTATTATTTTTTCCTCTTTTATTCTGAATAACTATCTGAATCTTGAATTGTCTTATGACTCATCACTCAACTCAGATGAATTTTTTGAAAGAACTATGCTTTGAACAAATGATCCCCGCTCCCATCACCAGTTGCTCCTCCTATCTACACCCGCTCCACCAACTAATCTTATTTTTGGATCTTGTTTGTGATATTGAGAAAAGATCAATCAATAAATATCTCTATGGATTCTTCCAACTTATTTCTATTCTATAGTATATTAAACGACTACAGTACCCTATATAATTTATATGATATGACTTTTTAATTTTAATTCATTTTTTTTTTTATTTTATTGTCTTCTTTCTCTTTTATATTTCCTTCAGATGAATCGAAAACTACAAAGTATAATATATTTTTGAATGGTTCGAGCCAAAAAATGGACTATTTGCTTATTTACTTTACCTTGTTGTTGTCAGAAAAAGAGGGGAAATTCCTTATTTTCCCCCTGTCTCTAAATGAAATATGATATGCAATATAAAATAGTAAATTAAATACTATATACTATATAGTGGATAGTGGACTGGAAATTCAAATATCTTTCTATTTCTAGTATCCGTTCTCGTTATCCATCCCATTGTCGAAACAAAAATAGAGGATGCATCAATATGTAAATATTTGGTACATAAAGCCACGACCCGATCTATCTATAGTTATAACTATAGATAGATAAAAAAAATCTATATATAAGCAACCGATCCTTTTTTTTTTTGAATCAAAGAAAGATATTCAAAAATAGACGTCTCTTATTTTGTGACTCAGAATAAACGTTTCGCGTGGAGGAGTGGAGGAACGGAATAATAATTTATTCTTATGGAGGATCCAAAAAAGATTGAATCGGAAATATCGACAAATTCTAAATTCTTGCGACGTAGTCTAAAGGAAATGAAAAAAAAAAATTTCGAGGCTACAATTCTATCTCTATCAAATTTGAATATCAGAATAGCTGATATAGTCATGATTCAATAGGTCAGGTCCACTTACCTTTTTTATTTCTTATATTTATGATGGATTTGATTGGAATAACGGAAAAGTAGGAATATTTGGCGATTCATAATTGGGGTTGAGTAGGTAGAATATCTATGTCCTCGAACCAAAAATATGGAATAATGAAACCTGAGTTGAGTAAGAATATAGCCTGTAGTGACATAGTTGTCTTCCCAGGGGTGATTTATCATTATAATGAACACTTTATAATCACTATACTATCTCATTATATTTATAATGATAATTAGTTAATTAACTCATTCTAATAAAAAAAATATCCCTATTATCCACTAAAAAATGAAGATTGAAACTAGAGTTTTGTGGAAAAAGCCCCTTATCGGATTTGAACCGATGACTTACGCCTTACCATGGCGTTACTCTACCGCTGAGTTAAAAGGGCCTATTTTATTCCATTCTTGAATGAGACAATGTGAAGACATATACATATATTATATACCTACATATTACATTACATAGGTGCATACAGTAGGCTCATAGTGTCTCATTCGGGAATATCTTTTTTTTTTTTAGTCAGTCTAGGCTAAAACCTAATTACTTTTTTTTTCTTTTATTGACCCCTATCACAACGAGATTCGTTTGATTAATACACAAATTGAAATAGATACAAGATATTTGATATGTGATCAAATCATGTAATGTATGGAATGAAAAGATTCAACTCGTACCTGAAATCCAAGCTTTGCTCTTAGAAAAAAAGAAACTTTCTATCGTTTCTTAATTTCCTAGCTGTAAGATAGGAATATCGCATCTTAACAATGCGTGAATCGATGCGTGAAGGTTGAAGAATGGCTTTTCTGTCGGACAAATCACCAGCGATCCTATACTTCATTAATTATTAATTATAACACATTATAATTATTTCCTATATAATGGAATGTTTATCCATTCTAATGATATAGAATCTATATATAGAAATAGAATATAGAATTTTTTTCATTCATGAACCATGAATGAAAAAATATTCTATCGGAATCGCGAAAGGAAAGGTGGAAAACTTATTCGTATTTAGTCACACCATTACATTATATTGACAATTACAAAAAACTATTCATACTATGAGTATATATAGTATGATGTCGGTTGGGCATCGCAGATATGCCCCCATCGTCTAGTGGTTCAGGACATCTCTCTTTCAAGGAGGCAGCGGGGATTCGACTTCCCCTGGGGGTAGGGTACTACGAAAGGAGGTTGATCATGTATTATCAATAAGTCTAGACTTGATTCTTCCTGGGTCGATGCCCGAGTGGTTAATGGGGACGGACTGTAAATTCGTTGGCAATATGTCTACGCTGGTTCAAATCCAGCTCGGCCCAAGAATTCACCGATCCATCATGAGATTACATAATATAAGAAATTTGTCCGCCGGAAACGTCTGGTTAATTTTATATCCTATTTGTTTTTTTCCGATATATTCTTCATTTTATGAATTATCTGGATTCATATCATAATCCGAAAATATAGGACAAGAATTAACAAGTCAAAATATTTTAAAGATTTCGTATCAATCGATTTAACACGATTTGACAATAGGATTTCTAGTAATCCGTTCGTTCTCACTAAAGTCCATATCTATGTGGATATTAATATACCAATCACTCCTTTCTCTGTTACAATACGACAATTCTAAATTAAACTAGTCTTAATCAAATCATTAATAATATGTATGCTGTATACCTTATTTCTCTGGGATTGTAGTTCAATCGGTCAGAGCACCGCCCTGTCAAGGCGGAAGCTGCGGGTTCGAGCCCCGTCAGTCCCGACCTAGTATCCGATGACTCCATCAATTCATTTTTTTTTTTCTGTCAAGGGGCATAGAGTGGGATCTAATTCCCATAGGGTCCTTTTTTTTTTCCGTTTCGAATTATTTATTGAGAAAATACAATGCGACAATTTCAATTACTTCAATTAGTACCGAGGGGGATAGGCATATTGAATTGGTACAATTGTGGGTAGCACCCTATTTAGTTAGGATTAAAAGAAATCCTTGTCTGGTTTTTTTCGATTGCTCCTGACCCGTGGAAGGGAATCGAATACTTATATATATACTTTCACTAGAGCATATACACAAATTTTGATTCGTTTATTGTACGATAAAAAATGCACTTTTCACATAGTTACCTCGATAAAATACTTTTTTTTATATTAAAGCCTCTTTCTAGCTCCAATTTTTGATAACTTAAATTACTAATAGGAAACAATCTATTTATATCATTCAAACTACATACTTCATTTTTGATATATGTATCCCAGGGCCGGTTCAAGGAAAGAAAGGAATATTTAAATTAAGTAATTAAGAAAAGGAAGAGCAAACAAAGAAAAGATAGACCCTCTCTTCTCTTAGTGAGGGAATGAGTAATCTTTTTTTATTTCCGGGGAAGGTCCTATCGAAGAAAGAACAAACTCAAAAAAAGAGTTCATTTTTTATTTTTTTATTTATCAAAATATTCGATCTTTTCTTCTTATTTTTTCCATTTTACTTCTACTATTTTGGTTGGGTTTTTGACCAATGGAAGCGGAAGATGGGCCAGATGATCCTTTATTATATTATATATATGATTCTATAAATAAGACGGTAGGTTATAGAAAATAACGAATGGATAAAATAAAGAATAATAATTCAATGAGATTCTAAATTGGATCAGGAATTCCATTTTAGGTTTTTATTCCGTATGGATAAAAGATCTTCCTATGTTATACTATTCCATTCTCGATGATGAATCGATTTGATAGCTCAGATATTGTTATTCAATGATATTGATCCGATTCAATATCATCGGGATGTATTTCTCCCATTGAATTTACAGGATAAAGATTTAGAATCTCTATGGGATCAGATCCCGAGTTATTAATTATGAAGTAAAAAAACGATGAAATTATGGAAGTAAATATTCTCGCATTTATTGCTACTGCACTGTTCATTCTAGTTCCTACTGCTTTTTTACTTATCATTTACGTAAAAACGGTCAGTCAAAACGATTAATTTGAATCAAGCTTGACTTCTTAGTTCTTATCAATAATGGAAGAAATGAAAGGGATTCAAATTCCACGTCTTAAATAAAATGAGCGAATTCAAATCTTAAAATCAGACGTATATGAGATTTGATAGTATGGTAGAAAGGAATATAGGAACCTTTCTACCATACTATCTATTAGTGTATAATTCTACTATACATTATTATATAAAATAATAAAGTTGGACTGTATAAAGAAAGATGGCTTAATGTAGATCACTCCGTAATCTGTATATTGATATATGTACATATAACTCCCATATGTGTAATATACATAGTACCCCAATTCGAGTTCTTTACTTTGGTACATCCATTTGGTTTAGACCGATTTCGATCAATATGATATAATTGAATGCCCACCTTTACTCTTATCTTATAAAATACGTATATAATAACAGATCGACTTCCTCTTTGAACAGTAAAGCGAGAAACAAATAAAAAGGGGTCGGTTGCTCCTCATTGTAATATTTATATAGAATTATATAATTCTGTTAAGAGCTAGTTCATCTAAATACTCTATTTCAATTTGGTTGGAAAAAATTGCATATCATGCGTATTCCGTTTAGTTTCAAAATACGAAGATGGGAATCATTTAATTTAACTATTTGTTTGATTGAAAGGCTATTCGTCATCTATTACATTACTTTACTGGATTCCAGTCGAATTTAAAAATGAAGATATTTGAAAGAAAAACGCTTTGCAGAAGGATTATGAAACTATTAATACAGTTTGATTACTCAACTCAATTCAATTAGTAATTACCCTAGCCCTAGAGTCCACTTCTTCCCCATACTACAAGTGAAAGGGAAAATGTAAAGACTACCATTAAAGCAGCCCAAGCAAGACTTACTATATCCATGTGAATTATGCCCCCGAATATGAAGA